AAAATCTATTTCGTACCCAGTACCGCGCGATTCTCTCCCAAAAGAAAAGGAGCGCTTCCTCATCTCCCTCATCCCCCTCATCCTCATCTTGTTCTTCGGAATATTCCTCTCGTGCACGGGCCAGCATCGTTTGGAAGAGCTCAAAATAATCCAGTTCAGGCTCCGCTTCACGAGGCCACCTGTCCAAAAATGACTTGGCCCAATAGGGAAATTCCAATTCATCGGTCCTTTCGAAAAAATCAAATAGATTGAAACCAGGGCGCCATATTCTAGGAGACCCAATTATGTTATGGAATAAACGCGCCTCTGCCCTATTCAGATTCAGGAGGAGGGATCTTCCTCCTTCCCTGTCTACAAACCTCGGGCCGTCATCTTCTTCAAATTCAAACTCCGATCCGCCTTTTTCTTCAAACCCCGATTCGCCTTCTTTTTCATCGAGAAATTTCCGATCAACGATACAACAAGATCCATTTTGCATCATATCTAACGGATTCCTTGGTTCGGACCGAAGAAGCAATGTCACTCGATCATTATCAAACTGACTGCAATCTTTTTCTGTCCGTGAGGATCCCACCAGAGCGACTTCTAGTTCTAATAGGCCATTAACTAGAGCAGAATCCTCCCGACCGAATTTAAATAAAGCGACGCGCCTTCGATCACGGGGTTTGAGTGTAGACCAAGTATCTTGAGCGACCGATCCGGCAGAAAAACTCAAAAGATAAAGAAGTATCGTTAATCTCTTCATGCTCATTTCAAGTTCGAAGTACCATTTGTACAAATAAGAATCCCCCGCCACAAGGAAGTCTCTAATTAGAAAGATAGATATAGGATCTATGGGGTAATTACTTAAGCAATAACCTAGAAGTACATTATGTGCAACAGCCCTTCCTATCTGATAGAAAACGGCCCCATGACTCCCAGCCGGTCTTACCCGGTATCGATGCTCCCAAATTGGTCTATGAAGAGCGAGTCTAATTGTATTAGTGTCTATAATTGATTTCTTCCGTGAAAGACTAATTAATTGGGCCTCATTGGTAAGTGCTACAAGATCTCGTGCACAGGGATCTATGGTTATGGACCCGAATCCGTTAGTATGGAACGTTTTCTTTTCCAAGTGAAATCCCTTAGTATGGGAAAGAATGAAAAAGTTCTTTCGCCGTTGTGAAAGAAGAGGCTTTCGCATCTTAATGCATGTATTGAATTTATTCGTAGCTATTAGACGGGGATCCATTTTTTTGGGAATATGAGTCGAAGCAATAACAAGAAAATTTCTAGTGGAACCTCTTTCACAATCTCCGTAGATATAGTTCTCTAATAGACCGAGGGATAAGTAATTCGACTCCTCCACAGACATATCATGAATGTTTGGAATCCATAGTATGCAATGGGACATTGCTTTTGCGAATTCTAATCGAATTAATTGTAATTGAAAGGTGGCATCAAACGGGTCATTCTTTTCTGCTGCCGCCGCTTTATATATAGGTGGCACTTCCATCATAGTTACCCACAGCCCCATATCAAAATCAAAGTCAGCACCGATATCGCCAATATCATCAAAATCGTCATCATCAAAATCGTCATCATCAAAACCATCATTATCAAAAAGATCAAGAAAGCCGTCCTCAAGATCATACATCTCATCATCGTCAGTCATAAAGTTGTCAGGCTCGGCATCCCGAAACTCGTCCATAAATAACATAATGAAAGGAAAATAGGAGTTTTTCGCTAGGTATTTGACCAAACAGGATCGTCCAAGTCCTTTAGAACCTATCACTAAAATATTCCTAGAAGGGGATAGGACTGAGCGAAACGAAAAGAGTATTGGTCTTGCGTGAGGATGAGATATGAAATGAGAACTATGAGTCCCACACGAGGTTTGTAAATAAGCGAGTATCTGATAATGAGCAAGGAAGATCCGTTTTTCTGCTAAACAGGATCTATTGAACTCATAATTCATTAGATACTTTTTATGAATGTCAACTAAGCATCGTAAGTAAATTGATCCCGGTTGTTCAGTCATTTGATAACCATAGTCGTTTTTTGATAAATGATCACTATGAGTATGAGTCAGACTCAATAGAATTTGAGCTATCCTTTTTTTTGTCGTTAAGGTGAAGAAATGAGCCAAGAATTGTTCTTCTTCCTCATCAGCATCAATCCATTCACTGTTCTCAAACAACCAGGATTCTGTTTTATCATCAATCCAATCAACGTTCACGAGTGACCAAGATTCTATTTGCTCAGAAAAAAAATCACCGTTCTTGTTCTTTTTTATTTTGATTATCAATGAATGGATCTCTTTACTTGTACGACTTAGATGGCTCGTATTTCTCGAAAAAGTGATTCGATCGGTGGGATTTGGTAGAATACTGATGAGATAGCTAAGAAAATAGTTCTTCCTAGGACGTATGAATTTGACCCCATAAGCGGGACCACCACCCGATAGCATGTTGCCGCCAGAAACATAAACCGGTATTTCTCGCAGAAAATCTACTAATTGTTCCAGAGCAAGTAGAAAGAGAGTCTTTAAGCAGAAAAAATTCAGTTTATATTCATATTCATATGTAGGATACTCACCCAGAAGGTTTCGCAACTCAATCCCGTATGATAGAATCATAAAAGGTTTGATCCTTTCTAACTCTGTCTGTAACTCACTAGAGGCTCGGGAAACAAAGAGAAGATGTGTACAAACGAGATATCCAGCAACAAGAAGAAGGAAAAAGATTGAATAGAGGAACTCCTGAGCATTTGGTAATCTCAGATGTGTCCATATCAATGGAACGAGTGACTCATGATTTCGATGAATCATTTCTTCGGACAGAAGAAGATTCTGTAAACACTTCCTCGAAATCTTCCTTATCCGATTCCATCGTGGAAGAATCAACCGACATTTTTTCCGCATAATCTCATGAAAAGTGGATACATAATTTTGACTTATTGGTATTATCGGCAATGGGCCTGAAAAAGTATCTAAAAGGGTGAATTTTAGATATTTGAACCCTGTCGAAGTAAAGAACCATGGCATATATGTTTGGAACAGATTCCATTTTTTTGAGAGATTTAAAAAAGCACTATCTCGTTGAAAGGTTCTATACATCCGCTCTTTCTCAACGCATTTCTTTCGACAAAGACTCCGTCTTTTCTTCTTTCCTGATGGTAAATCTTTCTCAGAACATGGAGTGTGAATCAAACCCATGTTTGGATTGAAACTGAGATACTGATGCAAGTTTTTTCCTTCTGCTGAATCAGATAGATTCATATCTGAAAGAGGCTGACAATAAGTTCTTTCAAAATTGACTATTTGTTCCTCCGTTAGAGGTGTTCCAGAAATGTCTGCGATCGAGTAAATAGCTCTACGAGCGAATGAATCGGATCGAATTGGAAAATGAAAAGATTTGTACAAGTTATACGTTTCGCCCCCACTTTGCGGAAAATCGTCAGGTATGAATATGTCAGATACTTGTGACTCGATTGGAGAAATAGTCTCTCTCTCCAAAAAAACATGTTTTTTTTTACCGACGCACAAAGAAAATATTTTCTTGCGAATGAACAAGATATTGAGGAATTGTCCATATGTAAGATCATAATTATTGATACGAGTTCTTTCCACATAAAAAGGGAATCTTTTGTTACAATAGAACCAGAAGTGATGTGGATTATTCAAGAATCGAAGTCGATTTGCTTTATAAAAGGAAGATATCAATGAACTTCTATAAAATGGTTTCACGGGATTCAGCCAATTGTCTCGATCGCGGGATATCATTGAGAAATAGGAATCAGTGTTATCAAAGGATTTCCTGCGATTATTTCTAGTATGGAATGAGTCAATCACCCACTTTGGTATCTTATTGAACAAAAATGGTGATATTGTTCCTCCATTGATCAAGAATTTCGATCTTTGGGAAGTCTCATGATCATCCAATAAGAAGGGTTTCAACTTATTCAAATGAACGATTTGAACACCTATTGATTCTAACAACTGATTGCAGAGTTGATCATTCGGACCCTTCAATTCATAGATGTGGATCTCGGACCTATGAATGGGGGCATCCCCGATACTCACAAAGAAAAAAGGAAGTGGCTTGGACAAAAAGAAACGAAGTATCTTGGACAAAAAGAAATGAAGTGCCTTGGACAAAAGGAAACGAAATGACTTGGGCAAATCTTGTTTGTCGATAACCTCGGACCAATCAATCGAATATTGATGAAATTGATTAATACGCAATCGATCGAACACTACTTGAAAACGGTGCTTCTGTTCAGAAACGAAATGTTCCAAATGTTCCTGGAAATTCTTGCTCCCACCGGACCATTTGTTTCTATATGCATTAGGATCCCGATTCTTGGATCTCTCGGTTCGAAAAATAATAGGATCGAGCCATTTCTTCTGATTTTTTTTCAAATTCGATAAATGTTGGTTGATCGTATATTTTATTATAGTTAGATAATTCAGAGTATCATTTCTGATTTGATCCCTTCGAATTCCATATTCGAAGTTGCGATTGGATCTATTCATTAAAATCATTAAAAAGAATCGATTCGATACATTTCTTATGTACCCATAGGTGCTATATTGGATTTGAATCAGATTTCGGATCAATCTATATTGATTGACTGCCTCCATTATGTTGTTGCTAGCAAATACCACTCTTTTTGGTTTTGGATCTTTCAAATTATTCCCGCGTGAGATCCGGACCGATTTTTTTCTGATCCTTCGATAAAAAGATTCATTCTCTTCATCAAAAATAGGAGCTAAAACCCATAAAGATTTCTTTTTCGATTCATCCCTGGAGTTGAATACCTCATTCAAGAATTTTTTTTGATCCAATCCGTAGGAATCAATAGAAAGGGCAAATCCCTTATGATACACCAGATCCGGCTCGGTTATTGATAGAGTGAATAGATCTGCCATTTCTTGAAATCTCTCTTCTGATTCAAAATCGCGGTGTAACGCGTATCCCCCTTTGTTCCGGTCATGGAATAGATGAAATAAATCCAAAAATGGATTTTTGTTCAAGAATGAAATCTTATTGGAACTGTCCATATCCGGTTCATCCTTCGGAACCATATCACATCTCGGATCTGGTGAAATAGGATAAATTGAGACGGTATTTTGTAAATACCTAATTCTCTTGAATATATCAACCATTTCTCTATTTACCGATCCCCTGGAAGGGACAAAAGAAACACCTTGTTCTTTCTTCAAGAATTTCTGATCTCTAGTGGACCTCTCAGTAGGATTCGAACCCAGATGAAGTTCTGACCATCTGTCAGAGAAAAAAGAACGAATTGGTCTTGTAGGATTCCCAAGAAATTCTTCGATTTCTCCCGGAAGCAGATGATTATTCATCTGCTCCTCGCGTTCCGCGAATAGCCGGGACATTGAGGAATATCCAGAAAGGCATTTCGGGAATCGATCTGATTCTATCTCTGTTCGTTCCGTTTGAAGAAAGGAAGGATCCCAAAGAATCGATCTTTCTTTTAGTTGCTGAATCTCTGTTTGATTGATCAATGTGTGATATCCCGAATCCTCATTACTAATGGAATCGAAAGGATCTCTGGATTGATCAGAAGATCCTTCCGATTGGCTAGAATCCGTTACTTGAACGAAAATAGATTTTTTAGAACCATATTGAATATTTGACGATACATTCCGTACCCTGCTAAAAAACCGATCCTTGTTTACCAACCACACATTGTCTAACCAAATCCAATTCTCTCTCGATACATTCCTCAAAAAATCCGATTCGTGCTGATTCTTCCCCCAACTAACGAAGAGATCTTGGCGGAATTGCCACATATGAAATTGAGCACAATTTTGCAAAGAAATACCCCACTTGTTTCTCGCGAAGAGATGGGAAACATGCTCAATATCGTTTGATTGAATAATTGCCTCGGCTCCTTGTTGTTTGAAGAAACCCTCCACTTCAATTGGTCTTTTTTCCCAAAAAGCAGACATGAGATAACAAATCAAGTGTTTCACTAAGATTTCGAATAGCTGCCCCGAATTCAAGTTGATTATGTTTCGCTTCTTCCTCGGAGAAAGACGATCAAAGAATTCCCAATCAAGGTCCTTGCGGATCGGATCATCCGTATAGGATACAAAAAGAAACTCCAGATATTTGATATCTTTCTCTTTGAATGAGATCTCAATTCCAGCTACGGTTTCATTAGATATCTTACAACTAGAATCCCTCTTTTTTCCGATCCGGTTCCTCCACCACCGCGAACCCCAGTTAGATTCAGGCATTCTACACTTTTTAGTTATTGGAAGAACCCAAGTACTCTCTTTCGGATCCATGAAACAACTCTCAGAGATCTTTTTCCCTTTTGGAAGATACAGGAGCGAAACAATCAACCTATTGATATTGGAAGACCAAAAAGATTCTTCCAATCTATCATTTCTGGGTCCTATGGAATTCATAGGTATAGGAAGAAGCCCCATCAAATAGAGATTTTTTCTTTCGGCCATATTTCGATTGTTCATACGATATATAAGGACCGCTATTACAAGCAGTACTACACCTTTGATCGTGAAATATCGATTGCTTGTTGAACCCTGCGAATTGTGCGAAAGTAGGATCCGCCAAATTCGGAAGTCAAAGAGTTTCATAAAACGTTCTTGGTCGAAAAAAATGCCAGCGAAAGTTCCCACTGAATCAAAATTGGTCCATGGATCAAAGAGATAGTGGGAATTCTTATTCTTGATCTCTCTCAATATCTCTTTCAATTCGAGGATCCATAATTCGAATTGAAGTACTCGTTTTTTCATCGATTTGATCCCCCTTAAATTTTTTTTACTCATAGATTTATTCCCCCTTAAATTTTTTTTACTCATAGATTTATTCCTCCTATAAATTTTATTTCGATTGGAATTGATGTCCTTTCATGGATTTTATTTCACTAAAGATTGGATGTCAATTGGAATTTGTTTATTTATGATAATTCCTGTTAAGCATCCTGAGAATTTGTTTATTTATGATAATTCCTGTTAAGCATCCTGAGAATTTGTTTATTTATGATAATTCCTGTTAAGCATCCTGAGAATTTGTTTATTTATGATAATTCCTGTTAAGCATCCTGAGAATTTGTTTATTTATGATAATTCCTGTTAAGCATCCTGAGAATTTGTTTATTTATGATAATTCCTGTTAAGCATCCTGAGAATTCTTGATCTCTCTCAATATCTCTCTCAAGTCGAAGATCCGGGATTGGAATTGATGTCCTTTCATGGATTTGACTTCTCCTAAAGATTTGATTTTAATTGGAATTTGGTTATTTACGATAATCCCTGTTAAGCATCCATGGCTGAATGGTTAAAGCGCCCAACTCATAATTGGCAAATCCGCAGGTTCGATTCCTGCTGGATGCACGCCAACGGGAACGTTCAATAAGTCTATTGGAATTGGCTCTGTATCAATGGAATCTCACCATCCATACATAACGAATTGGTATGGTATATTCATACTATAACATATGAAGAGTAAGAACTAGAATTCT